AATAATAATTAGAATTTCGAATTCTAATTAATATAAGATAAGATATCTTTATAAATACAAATAACAGATACAAATCGTAAATTGAGGTATTCTTTATATGACAACTTTCGACTTTCCCTCTGTTTTGGTCCCTTTAGTAGGCCTAGTATTTCCGGCAATGGCAATGGCTTCTTTATCTCTTCATGTTCAAAAAAATAAGACTGTTTAGATCTGACAGGCCCAACTCCCCTCCATTTTTTTTTCAAAGAAAAGACTTGTATCATAACGCAGATATCTATTTAGCGGAAGAAGGTCGAACATAAAGTATAGGCTCTTAGGTTTGTAGAAAGATGATATGGTGGTAAAGGAATTCTATATATTTGAAAAAATATCAGGATCACCGAAAGGCTGAACTGTAAAGTCGGTGTATCTAGATGTATATCGATGGGATCATACGAGGGGTCTCGTTTTATTTTAGATCTAACCAATTTGATAAATTACTTTTTTTTAAAGGTTCACGTCAAACGAGTACTAGTTGATGGGAGTTACTTCGGAAACAAAAAGAGTAAAGTCTAGGGTATTCTCTCAATTCCAATAAAACGAAACCAGATCAAGTATGAGTTGTCGATCAGAACATATATGGATACAACCTATAACGGGGTCGCGAAAAACAAGTAATTTCTGCTGGGCCATTATCCTTTTTTTAGGTTCATTAGGATTCTTATTGGTTGGAACTTCCAGTTATCTTGGGAGAAACTTGATCTCTTTATTTCCATCTCAGCAAATCCTTTTTTTTCCACAAGGTATTGTGATGTCTTTCTACGGGATCGCGGGTCTCTTCATTAGCTCCTATTTGTGGTGCACAATTTCGTGGAATGTAGGGGGTGGGTATGATCGATTCGATCGAAAAGAAGGAATGGTGTATATTTTTCGTTGGGGATTCCCTGGAAAAAATCGCCGCATCTTCCTCCGATTTTTTATAAAGGATATTCAGTCCATCAGAATAGAAGTTAAAGAGGGTATTTATGCACGCCGTGTCCTTTATATGGATATCAGAGGCCAGGGGGCCATTCCCTTGACTCGTACTGATGAGAATGTTACTCCACGGGAAATTGAACAAAAAGCTGCCGAATTGGCCTATTTCTTGCGTGTACCCATTGAAGTATTTTGAGAAATTAGCTGAGAAAATGAATGCTTTATCAGCAGGAAGGAAAAACTAAAGAAACCCTCTTTTCTATACCATAATTTAACTGAAGTTTCTTCATATGGAAATCTACACAACTAAATTTAATAAAAAAAAGAAGTAACAAAAAAAAATAGATTCATCTTTTCTTTTTTATATCAAAGCATTTCGAAATACATAAATTGTTTTAATACAATATTTGTTAGAATTGACAGTTTAGAGTCCGATAGATCCGATTTTCAAAATATTTTTTGTCAATTGATGTTTATTTTTCTACTTTATTTTTCATTTTGTGTTACTTAATGACCAAACATCCTTTGTTATAATGATAACTAGGCACTTTCTGTATGAGTTTGCCACTACTTTTTGATCATCACAATATTCTTCAGAAAATTCCCTCCATTTTTTGATTCCGGACTCTGAGTAGTCAGTGACAATTTTTCAAAATATAGGATATTTTAATATAATGATAGAAACGAATATTCATTACTTAAACAAAGTGGTTCGTTCATCGAAAAGGGGATACTTGCTTTGAATTTGACCAATTGCGATATCCGAAAACAGTCTTTTTGTTGATTCTTTTTATTCGAAGTGGATTCTTAGTCTATTTCTGTATTGTATTCTTTATACATTCAAAGACTAACTGCAAAATCACAAATAAAAAACACAGGGAATAGATTCATAGGTTCCATACTTTGTAATAGAACTCATGCTTGAGAGAACTAGTGGATCGCGTAAAGTCAACTAATGGGATCGGTTCATTAAAAATTAATAGACGAAATGAAAAAATGGCAAAAAAAAATAAAGCATTTACTCCTCTTTTATATCTTGCATCTATAGTATGTTTGCCCTGGTGGATTTCTCTGTCATTTACTAAAAGTCTGGAATCTTGGGTTACTTATTGGTGGAATACTAGGAAACCTGACATTTTTTTGACTGAAAGTCAAGAAAAGAGTATTCTAGAAAAATTAATAGAATTAGAGGAAATCCTTCTCTTGGAGGAAATGATCAAGGAAAACTCGGAAACACATCTACAAAACCTTCGTATAGGAATCCACAAAGAAACGCTCCAATTAATCAAGATACACAACGAGGATCGTATCCATACGATTTTGCACATCTCGACAAATATAATATGTTTCGTTATTCTAAGTGGTTTTTCTTTTTGGGGTAATGAAGAACTTGTTATTCTTAACTCTTGGGTTCAGGAATTCCTATATAACTTAAGTGACACAATAAAAGCTTTTTCAATTCTTTTATTAACAGATTTATGTATCGGATTCCATTCGCCCCACGGTTGGGACCTAATGATTGGCGTTGTCTACAAAGATTTTGGATTTGTTCATAATGATCAAATTATATCTGGTCTTGTTTCTACTTTTCCAGTAATTCTAGATACTATATTTAAATTTTTTATTTTTCGTTATTTAAATCGTGTTTCTCCGTCACTTGTAGTGATTTATCATTCAATGAATGATTAAAAAAGGACCTACTTATTTCAATTAGAATGTTTCTTACCGTGTAGTTGTACATAAGCAAAGCAGGTAAAATAATACGGATTCTCTCTTTTTCTACCCATCCCAAAGATTTATTCTATATATTTTTTTTACTATTATTTATTCTATTCCAGTAAAATTATTCCAGTAAATAGCAGAATCGCGGATAGGGAACTAGAATTGCGACCTACCAAATTTATTGTAGACAGTTTTGGGATCAATGGTTGGACCATGCAAACTATAAAGACTTTTTATTGGATAAAAGAACAAATTACTCGATCCATTTCCGTATCGCTCATGATATATATCATAACTTGGCCATCCATTTCAAGTGCATATCCCATTTTTGCACAGCAGGGTTATGAAAATCCACGAGAAGCAACTGGGCGTATTGTATGTGCCAATTGCCATTTAGCTAATAAGCCCGTGGATATTGAAGTTCCCCAGGCAGTACTTCCAGATACTGTATTTGAAGCAGTTGTTCGAATCCCTTATGATATGCAACTAAAACAAGTTCTTGCTAATGGTAAAAAGGGCGCTTTGAATGTGGGGGCTGTTCTTATTTTACCGGAGGGTTTTGCATTAGCTCCTGCCGATCGGATTTCCCCCGAGATGAAAGAAAAGATAGGCAATCTGTCTTTTCAGAGCTATCGCCCCAATCAACAAAATATTCTTGTGATAGGACCCGTTCCTGGTCAGAAATATAGTGAAATCACTTTTCCTATCCTTTCCCCCGACCCCGCTACTAAGAAAGAGATTCACTTCTTAAAATATCCTCTATACGTAGGCGGAAACAGGGGAAGGGGTCAGATTTATCCCGACGGGAGCAAAAGTAACAATACAGTTTATAATGCTACAGCAGCAGGTATAGTAGGTAAAATAATACGAAAAGAAAAAGGGGGTTATGAAATAACCATAGCGGATGCATCGGATGGACGTCAAGTGGTTGATATTATCCCTCCAGGGCCAGAACTTCTTGTTTCAGAAGGCGAATCTATCAAATTGGATCAACCGTTGACGAGTAATCCTAATGTGGGTGGATTTGGTCAGGGAGACGCAGAAATAGTACTTCAAGACCCCTTACGTGTCCAAGGCCTTTTGTTCTTCTTGGCATCTGTTATTTTGGCGCAAATCTTTTTGGTTCTTAAAAAGAAACAGTTCGAGAAGGTTCAATTGTCAGAAATGAATTTCTAGACTCACCGATTTATCGACATTGAGTTCATAACGTAAAAAAAAAAAAAACAACATTTTTTTGACGATTCTCTATGATCAAAAAATTGCATTATGAAAAGTTTTTTATACTCGTTTTCTACTAGATGTCGGGAATTCCTTGTACCGAATTCCTAGTTATAGTATGTAGATTGTGAAGAAAACAGTTTGACTTTCTTTTTGTAATCCAAATTGGGGTGGTATATTTATGTTCCTATTATCACATTTCAATGTCATAAAATTCATCAATATCAATAATGTTTTCTATTCGATCGAATCAAATTTAATTCGACTAGATACTAGACTAGACATAAGTAAGTGGGGAATAGAACGGATAAATGCGTGAAACAAAAAATTCTAGGGACGATTATTCGTCTTCCTAGTCTTCGACACAAGAAAGAGGTATGGCAAATTCCTTTTCTTGTGTCGAAAGAAAAAGCTTCTTGATCCTGTTTGTCAAAGATTCCTAGTCTAAGTTTTGAATTTTGCCAGAAAAGGCAGAACAATATAGTACATATAATATATATATATATTGGTGGGCAAACAAAAGATAGGAGGTTTGTTGAGTAAATAGAACTTCTTCAATAAACTTAAAAAAATTTCTATTTTTGATGAGATAGTAAAAAAAATACTAAGGTTTAGAGTATTATAGAAAAATTTTGAGGATATTTCAAAATATACGGAAATTTAGAAAAATATATAAATAATATGTCATCCAGGAAATCGAGCGATTTCTTCTAACTTTTCAAAAGTATCGATAGATACTATCGAGCAACAGGCGCACGGATCAATGAACTTCATTTTTCAAAAACATCATCATAAAAGCGGAATGGTTTTTTTAAAACCAGAAAAATTTTTGCTATTTTTAAAAAAGATTCTAATTTTTAAGAACTCAACGGGATTCCCTTCTTTTTTTGTATGATTTGAGGGGGGAGGTCCCGTTGAGTTCTTATACTTTCATCGCTACAATTTCCAACTCAATTCATTTGATTACTACAGAGATGAACCTAATCCAGAATACGAACCATAAAAGAAAATACCTATTAAACCGATCACAAGAATACCTGCTACAGTACCTATTATCCAAAGAGGAATCCTTCCAGTAGTATCAGCCATTTACCCCGCTTCCCTCC